GTTTCTATACAGTTCGAACTATCTATGGGGTCTTGGGTATCAAAATTTGGATATTTATAGACGAAGAATAAGAAACCTTTACTTGTCTTTCCCTTCTATCCATTGATAGAACAAAAAAATAGAAACTCGTTCATTCTTTTTCTGGTGAATCAAAATGAGCAATTCTAATTCTATAGGGTTGAATAAAAATTCAATTGACCATTTGATATAATTGCTATGCTTAGTGTGTGACTCGTTGGTTTTTTAGGGTTAGGATTAAAAAAGGACCAGCCTCATAGTATGAACTAATAACCAACTCATCGCTTCGTATTATCTGGATCTAAAGAACCAGTCAAGATATGATAAATCAGTCATATCTTTGTAGCAACTGAAATTTTTTTGCATAAACTTTAATTAGAAAATTAGAAGTTGTAAAACAAAATGAAAGAAGTAAAGGTGTGGATAAATGGAAGGATGAGAGAAAGAGAGAAAAATAATATCAATGATATAGAATTCAAATATGTAAGGTCTACGAGTCATCTCATAAAAGACAGTGTAATAAAGCATCAATACTAATTGATTCATCCATAATTAAATAGTAAATGAATCAAGAAAAAAATAAAGAGCTTGGAGCCAATAAAGACTAAGAAGATTGACTCAGGAACAAATTGGATTATGAGCTCCATTGTAGAATTCGGACCTAATCATTAAGTACGAAGCGATGGGAACGATGGAACCTGTGCATGCAAAAGATTTTATTGAAAAAATGAATCTTAATGATTCACTAGTCGGGATGGCGAAATGAACCGGAGATCAATTCATCTATTGGGAGAAGTCACGAACGAGCCCTACAAATGAAATAGAGATTGAAAGAGTAAATATTCGCCCGCGAAAACTTTTTTTTTTTTTTTTTAGTTGCTAAACTTGGATAAAGGACAAAACAAAATAAATATTTTTTAGAACGTTCTAAAAAAAAACTATTTTTTACAAAAATGTTAATCATTTCAATTAAATGTTTTTAATCCTTTTATTCGTGAGGAGCTGGATGAGAAGAAACTCTCACGTCCGGTTCTGTAGTAGAGATGGAATTGTGAAACAACCATCAACTATAACCCCAAAAGAACTAGATTCCGTAAACAACATAGAGGAAGACTGAAGGGAATATCTTATCGAGGTAATCATATTTGTTTCGGTAAATATGCTCTTCAGGCACTTGAACCTGCTTGGATCACATCTAGACAAATCGAAGCAGGTCGACGAGCAATGACACGAAATGCACGCCGTGGTGGAAAAATCTGGGTCCGTATATTTCCAGACAAACCGGTTACAGTAAGACCCGCTGAAACACGTATGGGTTCGGGAAAGGGATCCCCTGAATATTGGGTAGCTGTTGTTAAACCAGGTCGAATACTATACGAAATGGGTGGAGTAACCGAAAATATAGCTAGAAGGGCTATTTCAATAGCAGCATCCAAAATGCCTATACGAACTCAATTCATTATTTCGGGATAAAAATGTAGAACCAACAGAAATGAATCTTGGGGATGAAAGTTTCTTTTTTTGGACAAAAAATATTCCTTTTTTTTCTTCATCCTTTGCATTGGAAGAATAGACTAAAAAATTGATATGATTCAACCTCAGACCCATTTAAATGTAGCAGATAACAGCGGGGCTCGAGAATTGATGTGTATTCGAATCATAGGAGCTAGCAATCGTCGATATGCTCATATTGGTGACATTATTGTTGCTGTGATCAAAGAAGCAGTACCAAATATGCCCCTAGAAAAATCAGAAGTAGTCAGAGCTGTAATTGTTCGTACCTGTAAAGAATTTAAACGTGACAGCGGTATGATAATACGATATGATGACAATGCTGCAGTTGTGATTGATCAAGAAGGAAATCCAAAAGGAACTAGAATTTTTGGTGCGATCCCCCGGGAATTGAGACAATTCCATTTTACTAAAATAGTTTCATTAGCTCCCGAGGTATTATAAAATGAGATCGCTGATATGTTTATAGTGGGTATTTGAAAGAAATAGATTAAGAACTAGATTAATTAGTAGATTGTGTCTCACGCATATACCTTTAATAATTCATATTCATAAAACAAATAAGTAAAAAAAAAAAAAAGAAAAACATGTTGATTATATCAAATTTTGGGGCACCCATAATTTTAGTTCACCATGGGTAGGGACACTATTGCTGAGATAATAACCTCTATACGAAATGCTGATATGGATAGAAAAAGAGTGGTTCGCATTGCATCTACTAATATTACCGAAAATATTGTTAAAATACTTTTCCGAGAAGGTTTTATTGAAAACGTTAGAAAACATCGAGAAAAAAACAAATCTTTTTTGGTTTTAAACCTGCGGCATAGAAGGAATAGGAAAAGACCCTATAGAAATTTTTTAAATTTAAAACGGATCAGTCGACCCGGTCTACGAATCTATTCGAACTCTCAACGAATTCCTAGAATTTTAGGTGGGATGGGGATTGTAATTCTTTCTACTTCTCGAGGTATAATGACAGACCGAGAGGCTCGACTCGAAGGAATCGGCGGAGAAATTTTGTGTTATATATGGTAATCCTTTTAATATCCAAATTGGATCCGAAACTTCTTCCTATTTCTAAAAAAAAGAAAAGGGACGAGTTGTCTAATATCGTTCCTCCTCCATTAGTTGATACTTCAAGGAGGCTTTACCTGGAATGAAAGAACAAAAATGGATTCATGAAGGTTTAATTACTGAATCGCTTCCCAATGGTATGTTCCGGATTCGGTTAGATAATGAAGATCTGATTCTGGGTTATGTTTCAGGAAAGATCCGGCGTAGTTTTATACGGATACTGCCAGGAGATAGAGTCAAAATTGAAGTAAGTCGTTATGATTCAACCAGAGGACGTATAATTTATCGACTCCGCAACAAGGATTGGAAGGATTAGGTGGTTTTTATTCAATATGATTCGAGATGAAAAATTTCAAGAAACTTATTTTCTTCCAAGAAGTAGATTCAGAATTAAGATAAGGAATGACAAATATGAAAATAAGAGCTTCTGTTCGTAAAATTTGTGAAAAATGTCGCCTAATCCGTAGGCGGGGGCGCATTATAGTAATTTGTTCCAACCCGAGACATAAACAAAGACAAGGATAATCAGACTCACTAAAGGACTCGATGTCCAAATAAGGAATCTGTTTTGACATGAAATGGATATATCCATATATCTCTGACTCATATTTATGAGATGATAAAATATGGCAAAAGCTATACCGAGAATTGGTTCACGTAGAAATGGACGTATTGGTTCACGTAAGAGTGCACGTAGAATACCAAAGGGGGTTATTCATGTTCAAGCAAGTTTCAATAATACCATTGTCACGGTTACAGATGTACGGGGTCGGGTGGTTTCTTGGTCCTCAGCGGGTACTTGTGGATTCAAGGGTACGAGAAGAGGGACACCCTTTGCCGCTCAAACTGCAGCAGCAAATGCTATTCGTACAGTAGTAGATCAAGGTATGCAACGAGCAGAAGTCATGATAAAAGGTCCCGGTCTCGGAAGAGACGCAGCATTACGAGCTATTCGTAGAAGTGGTATACTATTAACTTTCGTACGGGATGTAACCCCTATGCCACATAATGGTTGCAGACCCCCGAAAAAAAGACGTGTGTAGAAATGAACATTGAAAAAATTTCAAGAGAAACAAGAGAAATAAATGATTCAATCAAATAAAATAATATTACTATGGTTCGAGAGAAAGTAACAGTATCTACTCGGACACTACAGTGGAAGTGTGTTGAATCAAGAGAAGACAGTAAACGTCTTTATTATGGACGCTTTATTCTGTCTCCACTTATGAAAGGTCAAGCCGACACAATAGGCATTGCGATGCGAAGAGCTTTACTTGGAGAAATAGAAGGAACATGTATCACACGTGTAAAATCTGAGAACGTCCCACATGAATATTCTACCATAGCGGGTATTCAAGAATCGGTCCATGAAATTTTAATGAATTTAAAAGAAATTGTATTGAGAAGTAATCTATATGGAACTTGTGACGCGTCTATTTGTGTCAGAGGTCCAGGATATGTAACTGCTCAAGATATCATCTTACCACCTTATGTAGAAATCGTTGATAATACACAACATATAGCTAGCTTGACAGAACCAATTGATTTGTTTATTGGATTACAAATCGAGAGAAATCGCGGATATCTTATCAAAATGCCACATAACTTTCAAGATGGAAGTTATCCTATAGATGCTGTATTCATGCCTGTTCGAAATGCGAATCATAGTATTCATTCTTATGGGAATGGGAATGAAAAACAAGAGATACTCTTTCTCGAAATATGGACAAATGGGAGTTTCACTCCGAAAGAAGCACTTCATGAAGCCTGCCGGAATTTGATTGATTTATTTATTCCCTTTTTACATAAGAAAGAAGAAAACTTACCTTTAGAGGACAATCAACACACGGTTCCTTTATCCCCTCTTACCTTTCACGATAAATTGGATAAACTCAGAAAAAACAAAAAAAAAATAGCATTGAAATCGATTTTTATTGACCAATCAGAATTCTCTCCCAGGGTCTATAATTGCCTCAAAAGGTCCAATATATATACATTATTGGACCTTTTGAATAACAGTCAGGAAGATCTCATGAAAATTGAGCATTTGCGCCTAGAAGATATAAAACAGATATTGGTCATTCTAGAAAAACATTTCGCAATTGATTTACCAAAAAAGAAGTTTTAAATCTATTGGATTTTTTTTCGTCTTTTTTTTTCATTAAGATGAAAATAGGTTTTGAATCTTTAGCACAATTCATATATTCCAAAGAAATTCAGAATTGAATAGATGTATCTAGGGAGAATTCGCTTTCAAGCGACTATTCCCTAGATACACACGTCGTGTTATTTCACAATTGAATCAAATTAAAAAAGACCTAAAGTTAGGGATTTATCAATAGGTAATGTTGCACCAATACCCAACCAAAGAGCGACTGCAGTACCAATCAAAA